GTTAATGTAGCTTAATATTAAAGCAAGGCACTGAAAATGCCTAGATGAGTACATAAACTCCATAAACACACAGGTTTGGTCCCAGCCTTCCTATTGATTTTTAATAAACTTACACATGCAAGCATCCACGCCCCGGTGAAAATGCCCTCCGAGTCAATGGAACCAAGAGGAGCAGGTATCAAGCACACACCTTGTAGCTCACAACACCTTGCTTAACCACACCCCCACGGGAAACAGCAGTGATAGAAATTAAGCCATAAACGAAAGTTTGACTAAGTTATATTAATCAGGGTTGGTAAATCTCGTGCCAGCCACCGCGGTCATACGATTAACCCAAGTTAATAGGAATACGGCGTAAAGCGTGTTAAAGCCCCCGATCAAATAGAGTTAAATTTTAATTAAGCTGTAAAAAGCCATAATTATAACAAAAATAAATGACGAAAGTAACTCTACAACCGCTGATACACTATAGCTAAGACCCAAACTGGGATTAGATACCCCACTATGCTTAGCCCTAAACACAAATAATTATGCAACAAAATTATTCGCCAGAGTACTACCAGCAACAGCTCAAAACTCAAAGGACTTGGCGGTGCTTCACACCCTTCTAGAGGAGCCTGTTCTATAATCGATAAACCCCGATAAACCTCACCAATCCTTGCTAATACAGTCTATATACCGCCATCTTCAGCAAACCCTAAAAAGGAACAAAAGTAAGCACAATCATAATACACAAAAACGTTAGGTCAAGGTGTAACCTATGGAATGGAAAGAAATGGGCTACATTTTCTACCTCAAGAAAACCCAATACGAAAGTTATTATGAAACTAATAACCAAAGGAGGATTTAGTAGTAAACTAAGAATAGAGTGCTTAGTTGAATTAGGCCATGAAGCACGCACACACCGCCCGTCACCCTCCTCAAATAATCATGATGTATCAAAATATATTTAAACACATTATCTACATGAGAGGAGACAAGTCGTAACAAGGTAAGCATACTGGAAAGTGTGCTTGGACAAATCAAGATATAGCTTAAACAAAGCACCTAGTTTACACCTAGAAGATTTCATATATCACGAATATCTTGAACTAAAGCTAGCCCACAATTTTACTCAACCTAACAATCAAAGCAAAATAAAACAAAACATTTATTTAGTACCTTAAAGTATAGGAGATAGAAATTTTAACTCGGCGCTATAGAGAAAGTACCGTAAGGGAACGATGAAAGAAAATATTTAAAGTATAAGAAAGCAAAGATTACCCCTTGTACCTTTTGCATAATGAGTTAACTAGTATAGAGCTTAACAAAACGAATTTCAGCTAAGCCACCCGAAACCAGACGAGCTACCCATGAACAGTTTATTAAGAACCAACTCATCTATGTAGCAAAATAGTGAGAAGATTTATAGGTAGAGGTGACACGCCCAACGAGCCTGGTGATAGCTGGTTGTCCAGGAAATGAATTTAAGTTCAGCTTTAAACATACCAAAAACCAAACAAATTTAACTGTATTTTTAAAAGTTAGTCTAAAAAGGTACAGCCTTTTAGAAACGGATACAACCTTGACTAGAGAGTAAAATCTGATAACACCATAGTAGGCCCAAAAGCAGCCACCAATTAAGAAAGCGTTAAAGCTCAACAATAACAATAATATTAATTTCACTAGTAAACAATCAACTCCTAGCCTAATACTGGACCAATCTATTAAAAAATAGAAGCAATAATGTTAACATGAGTAACAAGAAGTACCTTCTCCTTGCATAAGTTTAAGTCAGTATCTGATAATATTCTGACTATTAACAGCAAATAAAATCAACCTAACAATAAATAATTTATTAACCATACTGTTAATCCAACTCAGGAATGCACTCAAGGAAAGATTAAAAGAAGTAAAAGGAACTCGGCAAGCACGAACCCCGCCTGTTTACCAAAAACATCACCTCCAGCATTTCCAATATTGGAGGCACTGCCTGCCCAGTGACAACCGTTAAACGGCCGCGGTATCCTGACCGTGCAAAGGTAGCATAATCATTTGTTCTCTAAATAAGGACTTGTATGAATGGCCACACGAGGGTTCTACTGTCTCTTACTTCCAATCAGTGAAATTGACCTTTCCGTGAAGAGGCGGAAATAAGCCAATAAGACGAGAAGACCCTATGGAGCTTTAACTAACTAGCCTAAAGAAAACGAATACAACCACCAAGGGATAATAACACTCTTAGTAAGCTAGCAGTTTCGGTTGGGGTGACCTCGGAGAATAAAAAATCCTCCGAACGATTCTAAAGATTAGACTAACAAGTCAAATCACAATATCGCTCATTGATCCAAAGAAATTTGATCAACGGAACAAGTTACCCTAGGGATAACAGCGCAATCCTATTCAAGAGTCCATATCGACAATAGGGTTTACGACCTCGATGTTGGATCAGGACACCCAGATGGTGCAACCGCTATCAAAGGTTCGTTTGTTCAACGATTAAAGTCCTACGTGATCTGAGTTCAGACCGGAGTAATCCAGGTCGGTTTCTATCTATTATACATTTCTCCCAGTACGAAAGGACAAGAGAAATAAGGCCAACTTCAAGCAAGCGCCTTAAATCAATTAATGACTTCATCTTAATTAACTCCGTAAGCAAATCACACCCTAGAAAAGGGTTAAGTTAAGGTGGCAGAGCCCGGTAATTGCGTAAAACTTAAACCTTTATAATCAGAGATTCAATCCTCTCCTTAACAAAAATGTTTATAATTAACATTCTAATGCTAATTATCCCTATCCTTCTAGCCGTAGCATTTCTCACACTAGTAGAACGAAAAGTCTTAGGATATATACAATTTCGAAAAGGCCCTAATGTAGTAGGCCCATATGGTCTACTCCAACCTATCGCAGATGCAATCAAACTCTTTATTAAAGAACCATTACGACCAGCCACATCATCAATTTCAATATTTATCTTGGCACCTATTCTAGCTCTAAGCCTAGCCTTAACCATATGAATTCCCCTACCTATACCTTACCCACTCATCAACATAAATCTAGGAGTCCTATTTATATTAGCCATATCAAGCCTAGCCGTATACTCTATTCTCTGATCAGGTTGAGCCTCCAACTCAAAATATGCACTAATTGGAGCGCTACGAGCAGTAGCACAAACAATCTCATATGAAGTTACACTGGCAATTATTCTACTATCCGTACTACTAATAAGTGGATCTTACACCCTTTCCACCCTAATCACCACACAAGAACAAGTGTGACTAATTTTTCCAGCATGACCCTTAGCAATAATATGATTTATTTCAACACTAGCAGAAACAAATCGAGCTCCATTCGATCTCACCGAAGGAGAATCAGAATTAGTCTCAGGCTTCAACGTAGAATATGCAGCAGGACCATTTGCCTTATTCTTTATAGCAGAGTACGCAAATATCATTATAATGAACATTTTCACAACAATCCTATTTCTAGGAGCATTTCACAACCCATACATACCAGAACTTTACACAATTAACTTTATTATCAAATCACTACTACTCACAATCTCCTTTCTATGAATCCGAGCATCCTACCCTCGATTTCGCTATGACCAACTAATACATTTACTATGAAAAAATTTTTTACCCCTAACACTAGCCCTATGCATATGACATGTATCACTACCCATTCTCCTATCAAGCATTCCCCCTCAAACATAAGAAATATGTCTGACAAAAGAGTTACTTTGATAGAGTAAATAATAGAGGTTTAAACCCTCTTATTTCTAGAACTATAGGAATCGAACCTACTCCTAAGAACACAAAATTCTTCGTGCTCCCAATTACACCAAATTCTAATAGTAATGTCAGTTAATTAAGCTATCAGGCCCATACCCCGAAAATGTTGGTTTATATCCTTCCCGTACTAATAAATCCAATCATCTTTATTATTATTCTATCAACCATCATACTAGGAACCATCATCGTCATAATTAGCTCCCACTGACTACTCATCTGAATTGGATTCGAAATGAATATACTCGCCATTATTCCCATTATAATAAAAAAACACAACCCACGAGCTACAGAGGCATCAATTAAATATTTTTTAACCCAATCAACAGCCTCAATACTACTAATAATAGCCATCATTATTAACTTAATATTTTCAGGTCAATGAGCCGTAATAAAACTATTTAACCCAATAGCAACCATACTTATAACAATAGCCCTCGCCATAAAACTAGGAATAGCCCCATTTCACTTCTGAGTCCCAGAAGTAACACAAGGCATTCCCCTGTCATCCTGCCTAATCCTACTCACATGACGAAAACTAGCACCCATATCAGTATTTTATCAAATCTTCCCATCCATTAACCTAAACCTAATCCTAACCCTATCAATTCTATCAATTATAATTGGAGGCTGAGGAGGATTAAACCAAACCCAACTACGAAAAATCATAGCTTATTCATCAATTGCCCATATAGGATGAATAACAGCAATTCTACCATATAACCCTACTATAACACTACTAAACTTAATCATTTATATTATCATGACTTCCACCATATTCATACTATTTATAGCTAACTCAACCACTACTACCTTATCACTATCACACACATGGAACAAAGCACCTATCATAACCGCCCTAGCCCTTACCACCCTCCTATCAATAGGAGGCCTTCCTCCTCTCTCAGGATTTATACCAAAATGGCTAATTATCCAAGAAATGACAAAAAACAACAGTATCATCATACCCACCTTTATAGCAATCACAGCACTACTAAACCTCTACTTCTACATACGACTCACATACTCCACTACACTAACAATATTCCCCTCCACAAATAATATAAAAATAAAATGACAATTTTCCAATACAAAACAAATAACCCTACTACCAACAATAACCGTAATATCCACCTTACTTCTACCACTTACACCAATTCTATCAGTACTAGAATAGGAATTTAGGTTAAATAGACCAAGAGCCTTCAAAGCCCTAAGCAAGTATAATTTACTTAATTCCTGATAAGGACTGCAAGACTATATCTTACATCAGTTGAATGCAAATCAACTACTTTAATTAAGCTAAGTCCTCCCTAGATTGGTGGGATCCACCCCCACGAAACTTTAGTTAACAGCTAAACACCCTAATCAACTGGCTTCAATCTACTTCTCCCGCCGCGAGAAAAAAAAGGCGGGAGAAGCCCCGGCAGAATTGAAGCTGCTTCTCTGAATTTGCAATTCAACGTGAAATTCACCACAGGACTTGGTAAAAAGAGGAATTCAACCTCTGTCTTTAGATTTACAGTCTAATGCCTCACTCAGCCATTCTACCTATGTTCATTAACCGCTGACTATTCTCAACTAACCACAAAGATATCGGTACTCTATACTTACTATTTGGTGCTTGAGCCGGTATAGTAGGAACAGCCTTAAGCCTACTAATCCGTGCCGAACTAGGCCAACCTGGAACCCTACTCGGAGACGACCAAATCTACAATGTAATCGTAACTGCACATGCATTTGTGATAATCTTCTTTATAGTTATGCCAATCATAATTGGAGGATTTGGCAATTGACTAGTCCCCCTAATAATCGGCGCTCCCGATATAGCCTTCCCCCGAATAAACAATATAAGCTTCTGACTTCTCCCCCCTTCTTTCTTATTACTTCTAGCCTCCTCTATAGTTGAAGCTGGAGCAGGAACAGGCTGAACCGTATATCCCCCTTTAGCTGGCAACCTGGCCCACGCAGGAGCCTCTGTAGACCTAACTATTTTTTCTCTACACCTAGCAGGTGTTTCCTCCATTCTAGGGGCTATTAATTTTATTACAACAATTATTAATATAAAACCCCCAGCTATATCACAATATCAAACTCCATTATTTGTATGATCAGTATTAATTACTGCCGTATTATTACTCCTGTCACTTCCTGTGCTAGCAGCTGGCATTACAATACTACTCACAGACCGAAACCTAAACACTACCTTCTTTGATCCAGCAGGAGGAGGAGATCCTATTCTATATCAACATTTATTCTGATTCTTTGGACACCCCGAAGTATATATTCTTATTCTACCTGGCTTTGGAATAATCTCTCATATTGTAACTTACTACTCAGGAAAAAAAGAACCATTTGGGTACATGGGTATAGTCTGGGCTATAATGTCAATTGGATTCTTAGGATTCWTCGTATGAGCCCACCATATGTTTACAGTCGGAATAGACGTGGATACACGAGCCTACTTTACATCAGCTACTATAATTATTGCTATTCCGACTGGAGTAAAAGTCTTTAGCTGACTAGCAACACTCCACGGAGGTAATATCAAATGATCTCCCGCTATAATATGAGCCTTAGGCTTTATTTTCCTCTTTACAGTAGGAGGTCTGACCGGAATTGTCCTAGCTAATTCCTCCCTCGACATTGTTCTTCACGATACCTATTATGTAGTTGCACACTTTCACTATGTATTGTCAATAGGAGCTGTATTCGCTATTATAGGAGGATTTGTGCACTGATTCCCGCTATTCTCAGGCTACACTCTCAACGATACATGAGCTAAAATCCATTTTGTAATTATATTTGTAGGTGTAAACATAACCTTCTTTCCACAACACTTTCTTGGGCTATCTGGAATACCACGACGCTACTCCGACTATCCAGACGCGTACACAATATGAAACACCATCTCATCTATAGGCTCATTTATTTCCCTAACAGCAGTAATGTTAATAATTTTTATTATCTGAGAAGCATTTGCATCCAAACGAGAAGTTCTAGCTGTAGACCTAACTACAACAAATCTAGAATGACTAAATGGGTGCCCTCCACCATATCACACATTTGAAGAACCTACATATATTAATTCAAAATAAGAAAGGAAGGAATCGAACCCCCTATTACTGGTTTCAAGCCAACATCATAACCATTATGTCTTTCTCAATCAATGAGATGTTAGTAAAACATTACATAACTTTGTCAAAGTTAAGTTACGAGTGAAAATCCTGTACATCTCATATGGCATACCCCATACAATTAGGCTTTCAAGATGCAACATCACCCATTATAGAAGAACTACTACATTTCCATGATCATACACTAATAATTGTCTTTTTAATTAGCTCACTAGTACTCTACATTATCTCACTTATACTAACAACAAAACTAACTCACACTAGTACAATAGATGCACAAGAAATCGAGACAATTTGAACAATCTTACCAGCTATCATTTTAATTCTAATTGCTCTCCCATCCCTACGAATCCTGTATATAATAGACGAAATCAACAACCCCTCCCTCACAGTAAAAACTATAGGACACCAATGATATTGAAGTTACGAATATACAGACTATGAGGACCTGAACTTTGATTYCTACATAATCCCAACATCAGAACTAAAACCAGGAGAACTGCGACTACTAGAAGTAGACAACCGAGTGGTACTACCAATAGAAATAACAATCCGAATGCTAATCTCCTCTGAAGACGTATTACACTCATGAGCCGTACCTTCCTTAGGGCTAAAAACAGATGCAATCCCAGGCCGCCTAAACCAAACAACTCTTATGTCAACCCGACCAGGTCTATACTATGGACAGTGTTCGGAAATTTGTGGATCTAATCACAGTTTCATGCCTATCGTCCTAGAATTAGTCCCACTAAAATATTTTGAAAAATGATCTGCATCAATACTGTAAAATCACCAAGAAGCTATTTTAGCACTAACCTTTTAAGTTAGAGATTGAGAGCAAAGCACTCTCCTTGATGACATGCCACAACTAGATACATCCACATGACTTATAATAATCCTATCAATATTYCTAACTCTTTTTATTATCTTCCAACTAAAAATCTCCAAGCACAATTTCTTTCATAATCCTGAGTCAACATTAACCAAAGCACAAAAACAAAATACCCCTTGAGAAACAAAATGAACGAAAATCTATTTGCCTCTTTCATTACCCCAATAATTCTAGGCCTTCCCCTCGCTACTCTCATTGTCATATTTCCCAGCCTATTATTCCCAACATCAAATCGATTAATCAACAATCGTCTCCTCTCCCTTCAACAATGAATACTTCAACTTGTATCAAAACAAATAATGGGAATTCACAACACTAAAGGACAAACATGGACACTTATACTAATATCTCTAATCCTATTTATTGGCTCAACAAATCTACTAGGCCTACTTCCCCACTCATTCACACCAACTACACAACTATCAATAAATCTAGGCATGGCTATCCCCTTATGGGCGGGCGCTGTAATTACAGGATTCCGTAACAAAACTAAAGCATCCCTTGCTCACTTCCTACCACAAGGAACACCTACTCCACTAATCCCAATGCTAGTAATTATCGAAACTATTAGCCTCTTTATTCAACCAATAGCCTTAGCAGTACGATTAACAGCTAATATTACTGCAGGACACCTGTTAATTCACCTAATTGGAGGAGCCACACTTGCACTAATAAATATCAGCACCACAACAGCCCTCATCACATTCATTATCCTGATCCTGCTCACAATTCTCGAGTTTGCAGTAGCCATAATCCAAGCTTACGTATTCACTCTTCTAGTTAGCCTATACCTGCATGATAATACATAATGACCCACCAAACCCACGCCTACCATATAGTAAACCCAAGCCCCTGGCCTCTTACAGGGGCCTTATCAGCCCTTCTCATAACATCTGGCCTAATTATATGATTCCACTTTAACTCAACAACCTTGCTCATACTTGGCCTAACTACAAACATACTCACAATGTACCAATGATGACGAGATATCATTCGAGAGAGTACCTTTCAAGGACATCACACTCCAACCGTCCAAAAGGGCCTCCGTTATGGAATAATCCTTTTTATTATTTCTGAAGTATTATTCTTTACTGGATTCTTCTGAGCATTCTACCATTCAAGCCTTGCCCCTACACCCGAACTAGGCGGTTGCTGACCTCCAACAGGCATCCACCCACTTAACCCACTAGAAGTCCCACTACTTAATACCTCCGTCTTACTAGCTTCAGGAGTCTCCATTACATGAGCCCACCATAGCCTTATAGAAGGAAATCGCAACCACATATTACAAGCTTTATTTATCACTATTGCACTGGGCGTATATTTCACATTACTACAGGCCTCAGAATACTATGAAGCACCCTTCACTATTTCAGACGGAGTCTATGGTTCAACTTTCTTCGTAGCTACAGGCTTCCATGGTCTCCATGTCATTATCGGATCTACTTTCTTAATTGTCTGTTTCTTCCGCCAACTAAAATTCCATTTTACTTCCAACCACCATTTCGGCTTCGAAGCCGCTGCTTGATACTGACATTTTGTAGACGTAGTATGACTTTTCCTCTATGTATCTATCTATTGATGAGGTTCATATTCTTTTAGTATCAACTAGTACAACTGACTTCCAATCAGTTAGTTTCGGTTAAATCCGAAAAAGAATAATAAACCTAATACTAGCCCTCCTAACCAACTTTACATTAGCCACACTACTTGTTATCATCGCATTTTGACTTCCCCAGCTAAACGTATACTCAGAAAAAACAAGCCCATATGAATGTGGATTTGACCCGATAGGGTCAGCCCGCCTACCTTTCTCCATAAAATTCTTCCTGGTAGCCATCACATTTCTCCTCTTTGATTTAGAAATCGCACTCCTCCTACCACTACCCTGAGCCTCACAAACCACTAACCTAAACACTATACTCACTATGGCTCTCTTTCTAATCCTACTACTAGCTGTAAGCCTGGCCTACGAATGAACTCAAAAGGGCCTAGAATGAACCGAATATGGTATTTAGTTTAAAATAAAATAAATGATTTCGACTCATTAGATTATGATTAAACTCATAATTACCAAATGTCCCTAGTCTACATAAATATCATAATAGCATTTACAGTATCTCTCACAGGCCTACTAATATACCGATCCCATCTAATATCGTCCCTTCTATGTCTAGAAGGAATAATACTATCTCTATTTATTATGGCTACCTTAACAATCCTAAATACCCACTTCACCCTAGCTAGTATGATACCCATCATCCTATTAGTCTTCGCAGCCTGTGAAGCAGCACTAGGCCTATCTCTGCTAGTAATAGTATCAAACACATATGGTACTGATTATGTACAAAACCTCAATCTACTCCAATGTTAAAATATATTATTCCTACAATAATACTTATACCCCTAACCTGATTATCAAAAAATAATATAATCTGAATTAATTCTACAACTCACAGCCTACTAATCAGCCTTTCAAGCCTACTCCTCATAAACCAATTTAGCGATAACAGCCTTAACTTCTCACTAGTTTTCTTCTCCGACTCTCTATCAACACCCCTACTAATTTTAACCATGTGACTTCTCCCCCTAATACTAATAGCCAGCCAATATCACCTATCAAAAGAAAATCTAACTCGAAAAAAACTATTCATTACTATACTGATCCTACTGCAACTATTTCTAATTATAACTTTTACCGCCACAGAACTAATCCTTTTCTACATTTTATTTGAAGCAACACTAGTCCCAACACTCATTATCATCACCCGCTGAGGGAATCAAACAGAACGCCTAAACGCTGGTCTTTACTTTCTATTCTACACACTAGCAGGCTCTCTTCCACTGTTAGTTGCACTAGTCTACATTCAAAATACAGTAGGATCTCTAAACTTTTTAATACTCCAATACTGAGTACAACCAATACCCAACTCCTGATCAAATGTATTTATATGACTAGCATGTATAATAGCCTTTATAGTAAAAATACCACTATACGGCCTCCACCTCTGATTACCAAAAGCCCACGTAGAAGCCCCTATTGCAGGCTCTATAGTCCTTGCAGCTATTTTACTAAAGCTAGGAGGGTACGGTATACTACGAATCACAATATTCCTAAACCCAACCACTGAATTTATAGCATACCCATTCATCATACTATCCTTATGAGGCATAATCATAACCAGCTCAATCTGCCTTCGCCAAACAGACTTAAAATCACTCATTGCATACTCCTCTGTTAGCCATATAGCACTTGTCATCGTAGCCATCCTCATCCAAACACCCTGAAGCTACATAGGAGCTACAGCCTTGATAATTGCACACGGCCTCACATCCTCTATGCTCTTCTGCCTAGCAAACTCTAACTACGAACGCATCCACAGCCGAACAATAATTCTAGCCCGCGGCCTACAAACACTCCTACCCTTAATAGCCACCTGATGACTCCTAGCAAGTTTAACTAATCTAGCCCTACCACCAACAATTAACCTAATTGGAGAATTATTCGTAGTAATATCAACTTTCTCATGGTCCAGCATTACAATTATTTTAATAGGAGTGAATATAGTAATCACCGCCCTATACTCCTTATATATACTAATCATAACACAACGAGGAAAATATACCCATCACATCAACAACATTTCACCCTCTTTCACACGAGAAAATGCCCTTATGTCATTACATATCCTACCATTACTATTACTATCCCTAAACCCAAAAATTATTCTAGGACCCCTCTACTGTAAATATAGTTTAAAAAAAACACTAGATTGTGAATCTAATGACAGAAGTCCACTACATTCTTATTTACCGAAAAAGTATGCAAGAACTGCTAATTCTATGCCCCCATGTCTAACAACATGGCTTTTTCAAACTTTTAAAGGATAGTAGTTATCCMTTGGTCTTAGGAACCAAAAAATTGGTGCAACTCCAAATAAAAGTAATTAACCTATTCTCTTCCTTCGCATTAATTACCCTACTCTTATTAACCGTACCCATCATAATAACAAGTTTCAATACCTACAAGACTATCAATTATCCCCTCTACGTGAAAACAACCATCTCATATGCCTTCATCACTAGCATAATCCCCACAATAATATTTATCCACACGGGTCAAGAAATAATCATTTCAAACTGGCACTGATTAACCATCCAAACCCTTAAATTATCACTCAGCTTCAAAATAGATTACTTTTCAATAATATTTGTTCCAGTAGCATTATTTGTTACATGATCTATTATAGAATTCTCAATATGGTATATACACTCAGACCCAAACATTAATAAATTCTTTAAATACCTCCTATTATTCCTCATCACCATACTAATTCTCGTTACAGCAAACAACCTATTCCAACTGTTCATCGGCTGAGAAGGCGTTGGGATTATATCATTCCTACTTATTGGGTGATGATATGGACGGGCAGATGCAAATACAGCAGCCCTCCAAGCAATCCTATATAACCGCATTGGAGATATCGGATTTATTTTAGCAATAGCATGATTCCTAGCCAATCTTAATACCTGAGATCTCCAACAAATCTTCATGCTAAACCCAGAAAACTCTAACATGCCTCTAATAGGCCTCGTACTAGCCGCAACTGGAAAATCTGCCCAATTCGGCCTACACCCATGACTACCATCAGCAATAGAAGGCCCTACTCCTGTTTCAGCATTACTCCACTCAAGCACAATAGTAGTAGCAGGTATTTTCTTATTAATCCGCTTCTACCCACTAACAGAAAATAATAAATTTATCCAATCTACCATACTATGCTTAGGAGCCATCACTACACTATTCACAGCAATATGTGCCCTCACCCAAAACGACATTAAAAAAATCGTTGCCTTCTCCACATCCAGCCAATTAGGCCTCATAATAGTAACAATTGGCATTAACCAACCATATCTAGCATTCCTCCATATCTGCACCCACGCCTTCTTTAAAGCTATACTATTTATATGCTCCGGTTCTATTATCCATAGTCTAAACGATGAACAAGACATTCGAAAAATAGGAGGCTTATTTAAAGCAATACCATTTACCACAACAGCCCTAATCATTGGCAGTCTCGCACTAACAGGAATCCCCTTTCTCACCGGATTCTATTCCAAAGACCTAATTATCGAAGCTGCCAATACGTCATATACCAACGCCTGAGCCCTCTTAATAACGTTAATTGCCACCTCCTTCACAGCTATCTACAGCACCCGCATTATCTTCTTTGCACTCTTAGGACAACCTCGATTTCCAACCCTAATTATCATTAATGAAAACAACCCCTTCTTAATTAACTCCATCAAACGCCTCCTAATTGGAAGTCTTTTCGCCGGATTCATCATCTCAAACAATATCCCTCCAACGACAGTACCCCAAATAACCATGCCCTACTACTTAAAAATAATAGCCCTAACAGTTACAATTCTAGGATTCATCCTGGCACTAGAAATCAATAATCTAACCCAAAATCTAAAATTTAACTACCCATCAAACATATTTAAATTCTCTAACCTTCTAGGATACTTTCCCACAATCATACACCGTCTAGCCCCCTATTTAAACCTAACAATAAGCCAAAAATCAGCATCCTCTCTCCTAGACCTAATCTGACTAGAAAATATCTTACCAAAAACTACCTCACTAATCCAAATAAACATATCAACAATAGTCACAAACCAAAAAGGCCTAATCAAACTATATTTTCTTTCCTTCCTAATCACAATTCTCATCAGTATTATTCTATTTAATTTCCACGAGTAATTTCCATAATAACAACAACACCAATTAATAAAGACCAACCAGTCACAATAACCAATCAAGTACCATAACTATACAAAGCTGCAATCCCCATAGCCTCTTCACTAAAAAATCCAGAATCTCCCGTATCATAAATTACTCAATCCCCTAAACCGTTAAACTTAAACACAACCTCTACCTCCTCATCCTTCAATACATAATAAACTATCACAAACTCCATCAACAGACCAGTAATAAAAGCCCCCAAAACAGCTTTATTAGAGACCCAAATCTCAGGATACTGTTCTGTAGCCATAGCCGTCGTATAACCAAAAACTACTATTATTCCCCCCAAATAAATTAAAAAAACTATTAAACCTATAAAAGACCCACCAAAATTCAACACAATCCCACAACCAACTCCACCACTCACAATCAACCCTAACCCCCCATAAATAGGCGAAGGTTTCGAAGAAAATCCCACGAAACCAATTACAAAAATTACACTTAAAATAAATACAATATATACTATCATTATTCTTGCATGGAATCTAACCATGACTAATGATATGAAAAACCATCGTTGTCATTCAACTACAAGAACACTAATGATCAATATCCGAAAATCTCACCCATTAATAAAAATTGTGAATAATGCATTCATCGACCTCCCAGCCCCATCAAACATCTCATCCTGATGAAATTTTGGCTCCCTACTAGGCATCTGCCTAATCCTCCAAATCCTAACGGGCCTATTTCTAGCAATACACTATACCTCTGATACAATAACAGCATTCTCCTCCGTCACTCATATTTGCCGAGACGTTAATTATGGCTGAATTATCCGATATATACACGCAAATGGAGCATCAATATTCTTTATTTGCCTGTTTATACATGTAGGACGAGGCCTATACTACGGATCATATATATTTCTAGAGACATGAAACATTGGAGTTATCCTCCTATTCACAGTAATAGCCACAGCATTCATAGGATATGTTTTACCTTGAGGACAAATATCTTTCTGAGGAGCAACAGTCATCACCAATCTTCTCTCAGCAATTCCCTACATTGGAACTAATCTGGTTGAATGAATTTGAGGAGGTTTCTCAGTAGACAAAGCAACACTCACTCGATTCTTTGCCTTTCACTTCATTCTCCCATTTATCATCGCAGCACTCGCCATAGTTCACTTACTCTTTCTCCACGAAACAGGATCCAGCAACCCAACAGGAATCACATCAGACATAGACAAAATCCCATTCACCCCCTACTACACCATCAAAGACATTCTAGGTGTCCTATTACTAATCTTAATCTTAATAGTACTAGTACTATTTACACCCGACCTACTTGGAGATCCGGACAACTATACCCCAGCAAACCCATTAAATACACCTCCACACATTAAACCTGAATGATATTTCCTATTTGCATATGCTATCCTACGATCAATTCCTAACAAACTAGGAGGAGTATTAGCTTTAATCCTATCAATCCTAATCTTAATCCTTATGCCTCTACTTCATATATCTAAACAACGAAGTATAATATTCCGACCTCTCAGTCAATGCCTATTTTGAACTTTAGTAGCAGACCTATTAACACTTACATGAATTGGAGGACAACCAGTTGAACACCCATATATCATTATCGGACAACTAGCATCTATCATATACTTTCTTCTTATCCTAGTAATAATACCGGTGGCCAGCATAATTGAAAATAATCTCCTAAAATGAAGACAAGTCTTTGTAGTATATAAAATACACTGGTCTTGTAAACCAGAAAAGGAGAACAACTAACCTCCCTAAGACTCAAGGAAGAAGCTATAGCTCCACTATCAACACCCAAAGCTGAAGTTCTATTTAAACTATTCCCTGACAAACTATTGATATACCCCCATAACCATTAAGAACTTTTTTAGTATTAAAATTCTAAAAACTCTAATAATCCGATACTAATTTTAGACTCAACAACATAATAATCACCCCATGTACTGATAATGTACGAATCTTACTTATATGTAAAAATCCATGATATTAATGCAGTAGGACATAATGATGCATAGTACATAATATTAATGTATTAGGACATATTATGTATATAGTACATTATATTATATGCCCCATGCTTATAAGCAAGTACAATAATCTATTAATAGTACATAGTACATATAGTCATTGATCGTACATAGCACATTAAGTCAAATCAGTCCTTGTCAACATGCATATCCCGTCCCCTAGATCGCGAGCTTAATCACCATGCCGCGTGAAACCAGCAACCCGCTTGGCAGGGATCCCTCTTCTCGCTCCGGGCCCATAACTTGTGGGGGTAGCTATTTAATGAATTTTATCAGACATCTGGTTCTTTCTTCAGGGCCATGTCCTTAAGATCGCCCACTCTTTCCTCTTAAATAAGACATCTCGATGGACTAGTGGCTAATCAGCCCATGCTCACACATAACTGTGCTGTCATACATTTGGTATTTTTTAATTTTTGGGGATGCTTGGACTCAGCTATGGCCGTCTGAGGCCCTGACCCGGAGCATGAATTGTAGCTGGACTTAACTGCATCTTGAGCATCACCATAATGGTAGGCACGAGCATCTTAATTAATGGTAGCAGGACATAAAACTGTATTATACATATTAATCCATAATCCCCCCTTCCCCCCTTATATACCCACCATTATTTTTGACACGCTCCCCCCTAGATACTTATTCAAATTTATTGCATTTTCAATACTCAAATTAGCACTCCATATAAAATAAGCATGTAAGTGCTTGCTTACATCACAATATCCA